TTTGTCCATTGGTAAAAATAAACAAATAAACAGAAACCCAATTTTTAAGGAAGAAAACCCTTTCGATTTATAATGATAAAATCAATCTTTTACATTTTTTTGAATCCAGTCGCGAGGTATAAATAGTAGGTATGAATCATAGTTCAAATATTTCTCGATCTATTCCATATATTCCGTGCTCCAGATAAAAAAAATGAATATCCGACGAAGCAGAACTCATCTCTCTCAAGATGACAGACCCATTCTCTGTACTATCAATAGGATCAATTATAACAAGTCACACACTCATATTCCGGAAATACAGAAACAAAAGAATTTCACGGTCGAACTGCCAGAATAGACTAGAAATGAGAGTCCTAAGTAATTCATTTTGGATTGAAAAGCCAGGACTTCATGATTTTTATGGACCTAATTCATTGAAATTCCATCTAGTAAAACGGAAGAATTATAAATCTCCAAAATAATAGATAGGAATACCGCAAATAGAGCCATTGCGACCCCCATCAAAGGGGTAGTTCCCCACCCAGGAGCCACTTTCCCGTATTCTGAATTCAATGGTTTCAATAAACTCCCTGCATTAGTTCGTCTTGGACCAGATCTAGAACTATCCTCAACGGTTTGTGTAGCCATAAATCCTATTGCATTGGTTGAGATCGGTTGACTTTGTATACTATTCCGTTGTAAATAAAGGATCTTATCATAGATCCGTTATAGTTTTGAAATTTGATAATAATGGAAACAGCAACCTTAGTTGCCATCTTTATATCTGGTTTACTTGTAAGTTTTACCGGGTACGCCTTATATACCGCTTTTGGGCAACCCTCTCAACAACTACGAGATCCATTCGAGGAACACGGGGACTAAATGGAAGTAAAGTAATGAGCCTCCCATATTGGGAGGCTCATTACTTTACTTCCATTTAGATAAAGATAATGTAAGATAATGAAAAATCATTTCGCCTTTTTAGTCGGAACCTTAGGCGGCTCTCGAAAAAATATAGCGAAAAAAATTATTCCTAGAGTCGAGACTAAGAGGAATGTATAAACCAATGCTTCCATAAATTGATCGTGGTTTACAATTATAGCTTCCACACCTGTTCATTTGGGATCATCTCCCAGATTAAGAAAGGACAAGAGTCAAAAGTCAAAGAAAGGGCGGTGATTCAAATCAACATTTCTCTGGTACTCTATGTCAAAGTTAAATAATAAAAATATAATAGAGGCAAAAGATACAAGAGCAGTATTGTATCAGACGACTTGTCTCCTTGTAGTTGGATCTCCAAGTTTTTGGAATGCTCCAAATTCCACTTGAGCATCCAAATCTGGGTCAATACCAGCAAAAACATCTCTGAACAAGGTTCTAGCACCATGCCAAATGTGTCCGAAAAAGAAGAGCAAAGCAAACGAAACATGTCCAAAAGTGAACCAACCCCTTGGGCTGCTACGAAAAACACCATCCGATTTCAAAGTAGCACGATCTAATTCAAAAATTTCACCCAATTGAGCACGTCTAGCATATTTTTTCACAGTAGCAGGATCACTATAACTGACTCCATCGAGTTCGCCGCCATAGAACTCAACAGTTACTCCTACTTGTTCGACACTATACTTAGATTCCGCCCTTCTAAAGGGAACATCGGCTCTTACAATTCCGTCTCCGTCTACCAAAACTACTGGAAATGTTTCAAAAAAAGTAGGCATACGGCGTACAAAAAGCTCACGCCCTTCTTTATCTCTAAAGATAGGATGTCCTAACCATCCAACCGCTATTCCATCCCCATTGTCCATCGAGCCCGCTCTAAATAAACCTCCTTTTGCTGGATTATTGCCAATGTAATCATAAAAAGCTAATTTTTCTGGAATTTTAGACCAAGCTTCTGATAAACTCTGATTTTCATCTAGTCCGGCACCAACCCTTCGATATATTTCTTGCTGGAAGTATCCTTGATCCCATTGATAACGAGTGGGACCAAATAATTCGATTGGGGTAGTTGCGGAGCCATACCACATCGTTCCAGCAACAACAAAAGCTGCAAAAAAGACAGCAGCGATACTACTGGAAAGGACAGTTTCAATATTACCCATACGTAATCCTTTGTATAGGCGTTGGGGGGGGCGGACACTAAGATGGAATAGGCCCGCTAATATGCCCAATGTACCTGCTGCAATATGATGAGAGGCTATTCCTCCCGGAACAAAAGGATCAAAACCCTCTACCCCCCACGCAGGATTTACAGATTGGACTTTTCCGGTTAGTCCATAAGGATCAGATACCCATATTCCAGGACCATACAAGCCTGTTACATGAAATGCACCAAACCCAAAGCAAGCTAATCCTGAAAGAAATAAATGAATTCCAAAGATCTTGGGCAAATCCAAAGAAGGTTTTCCTGTACGTTCATCACAGAATATTTCTAGATCCCAATATACCCAATGCCAGATAGCCGCCAAGAAGCACAAACCAGAAAACACAATATGTGCCCCGGCCACACCCTCGTAACTCCAAATACCCGGATTCGTTATAGTCCCTCCTGTGATACTCCAGCCGCCCCACGAATTGGTTATTCCTAAACGAGTCATGAAGGGTATAACGAACATACCCTGTCTCCACATTGGATCAAGAACGGGGTCAGAGGGATCAAAAACGGCTAATTCATATAGAGCCATTGAACCGGCCCAACCAGCAACGAGAGCTGTATGCATTATATGTACAGAAATCAACCGACCGGGATCATTCAATACGACGGTATGAACACGATACCAAGGCAAACCCATGGAAATACCCCTTTATCAAAGAAAAATAGACACTATGTAACTTTATCGCATTGGAAAAAGACTATGCTATGGACCTCTCCCTTTCAGTGGATTATTTTGGAACAAGGGTTCATATTATTGAATATTGAATTCCATTTCTTTCGTTGGGAATAATGGAACAATTCTGTTCATAGGAACAAAGATAAGCAGATCTATTCTATACCCGATAAGTACCAATACGCAATGGGGGATTGGGCCCATTTTCTATGAGCGAATGCGTAGATACTTGTTCATCATTCGAAGAGCCCGACCCATTTGTAATAATTTTCCCTTATTAATTTCGTCTTACTATTTGGTAATATCCAGGGATAAAAATATTACGTTTCCACATCAAAGTAAAATATAGTACTTAACCCCCTTTCTTTCAGTTGATGCCTATTGGTGTTCCAAAAGTACCTTTTCGGAGTCCTGGAGAGGAAGATGCAATTTGGGTTGACGTATAGTGCGACTTGTCAGACATATTGGGTCATATGGGATTTCCCCGTTCTCTCCCCCGATCGAGATACCCTCTGTTTCGCCCAAAAAAGATTGTTTGAACCATCAATAATTTGGAGCGTGAAATGCAATTAGATCCATTTTTGAGGGGGTCGAAATCAATATTAATATTATCAATTATCAAAATTTATGGTTGGCTTGGTTGGACCAATCCAATAAAATGAAGTATCCAGGCTCCGTTCAGAAAATACCCAATTGGTAATATATGTATGATTACCACTTGTATCATAAGTGATTACTTGATAGCATATGGGCGATCTCAAACTGCCAATCAATGAAATAATATTATGACTACATCGCGTATTTGTTGTAAGAAAGGCACGAAATGAATTGAAAAAAGTAAAAGTGGTATTGGGAGCATTTGTCCTATATGTGCAAATTGAAATCGGGCAGATATTTACCCGGAGTAGAACATAAACCTAAAATAATTGAGGAGGCCCATTCAGGAACAAGAAAATTACATCGTAATTTGGATTCGATTTCGATGAAACAATACATCAATGAGAGGTTAATTCGATAAGTTTAGTGGATTCTTTTATTTTTTAAAAAGATTCGAGCAAAAAAAATCTTTCTTAAAAAAAAATCAGAAGAAAAAGCCCCTTCATTAGGAGGTAGAAAAGTCCTACTATAAAAAAAGTAAAGGAGGGTAGAATCAATACAATACATTGATTCTTTTTTTTTGAACCGTATGCATCCAAAGGCGCGTGTACGGTTCCTAAGGGATAAAATTTTGTCCTAATCAACCGACTTCATCGAGAAAGATTACTTTTTTTAGGTCAAGAAGTTGATAGCGAGATCTCAAACCAACTTATTGGCCTGATGGTATATCTCAGTATAGAGGATGAGACCAGAGATCTTTATTTGTTTATAAACTCCCCCGGCGGGTGGGTAATACCCGGAGTCGCAATTTATGATACTATGCAATTTGTGCCACCAGATGTGCATACAATATGCATGGGATTAGCCGCTTCAATGGGATCTTTCATCCTGGTCGGAGGAGAAATTACGAAACGTATAGCATTCCCTCACGCTCGGCGCCAATGAGTTTTTTGTTTGAAAGAAAAAAGAAAACTATGCCTTCGCCATATTTAATATTTTAATATAAATAAGAATTTGTAAGATAATATTTAAGTAATAATAGCATGGCACTTCGAGTTCGATATGAACAAACCATTATTGTTTTTTCAGAACATGGGATTATATATCGGGCGAGTAATATGAGACAAAGGGTATTTATGATTTGATCTTATCTATCCGGGCTTCATTTCAGCGTCACAAACTTTTATTTTTCACGCCAGAAGCCTCTTTCCAATATTTATGTTATGAAATATGAAAGAATACTCAAATGAAAAAAAAAACAAGATCATTTTTTTTTTTACTTTTTTTATTTGATCGGATCAAAAAGAAACTTTGGGATTGCTGAATCACATATGAGATAAATCATAAATATAGAAAGCAACGGAACCATCATAGTATTTTTGAACTCCCACGAAAAGAAGGGTGGTAAATGGATCACTTAACGATTTGGGTCTGATGGATCCTATTTCGTTTTTTGCTCAACGAACGTAAAAAGTCCATTGTGGAGCCGTATGCAATGCACAAAAAATGCCTGTACGGTTGTTCAATTATATATATATACTTATTTTTTCTTGTTATTCTTTAATCTTTTTGCCTAGTCCAATCAATCGTACGAGATCGCGGAAACATTCATGATGTTATATCATCAGGGTAATGATCCATCAACCTGCGAGTTCTTTTTATGAGGCACAAACAGGAGAATTTGTCCTAGAAGCGGAAGAACTTCTGAAACTACGCGAAACCCTCACAAGGGTTTATGTACAAAGAACGGGTAACCCCTTATGGGTTGTATCCGAAGACATGGAAAGGGACGTTTTTATGTCAGCAACAGAAGCCCAAGCTCATGGAATTGTTGATCTGGTAGCGATCGAAAATGCCGGGGATTTCACGTAAATCTTCGATTCCATCCATTTCGAACCATAATTTGGATGAATCTAAATTGAATATTTTATCTGCGTAAAGTAAAAAAAAAAAAAAAAGAAAATAGAAAGAATTCATAATCATCTGGTTAGGATTGATCTAAACCAGCCAATTTTCTATACCATTAAGTATGCCAACTATTAAACAACTTATTAGAAACACAAGACAGCCAATAAAAAATGTAACAAAATCCCCCGCTCTTCGGGGATGTCCTCAGCGTCGAGGAACATGTACTCGGGTGTATGTGCGACCCGTTCAGATCATGAGACGGAACAAAATAAAGTACAATTTTTTCCAGTATCAATGACCAGTATCAATGAATAGGATAGGATAGAAGAATTCCAATCAATATAGAAAAAAACCTCCATTGCGTATCAAATTTATGGTTTCTATTGGTGCAAATCCAATCACCTCAATTGGAGATGAAAAGCAATTCCCCAGTGGTAGCAAATGGTTATCCATTAAGCGGGGGAAATCATATTTAAGAAGCAAAAGAATTAGGCTCCTACTCTTGCAAGAACGGACTATACAGGGTCAGCTACCTAGCCAACCTTTGTAATTAAATACCGTTACTGTATGGGTAGATCTCATTGTGAAAAGACTTATTACTGTACAATTCATGGGTAGAGTCAAAGAATGTGAACTGTACAAGTTACTAATAACATTGATTAATGGTGGAAGGGGCTCCGGTGTATAGAGAGGACCTCACCGTTTAAGAAGTAGCCATAGAAACGATGGAACCCACTATTTATTTATCCATTTACCTTTACTATTTATTGATACTTTATACTATACTCAACTTGAGTTACAATTTAGTATTTTTTTTGTTGATACCTAGTATCAATACAATTTCTTATTTCGAGGTTAAATGCCTGGAAAAATGGTGGTTGGGAAGGTCATAGTAGCAAAAGCCATTGGAATTTTTTTTTATACATTGGAAGAATCCGTTTTGTTATTAATAGACCAGGAAAGGGAAAAAGAATAACTGAAAGAAAATAAATCAATTAGTTATTCATCAAAGTTTAATTTGATTCAATGACCAGAATTAGACGAGGGTATATAGCTCGGAGACGTAGAATAAAAATTCGTTTATTTGCATCAACCTTTCGAGGGACTCATTCACGACTTACTCGAAATACTATTCAACAGAAAATGAGAGCCTTGAGTTCTGCTCATCGGGATAGGGGCAGGCAAAAGAGAAATTTTCGTCGTTTGTGGATTACTCGGATAAATGCAGCAATTCGTGAGATTGGGGTATCCTATAGTTATAGCAGATCCATACATGATCTGTATAAGAGACAGTTGCTTCTTAATCGTAAAATACTTGCACAAATAGCCATATCAAATACAAATTGTCTTTACATGATTTCCAATCAGATCCTTAAATAAGAAGATTAGAAGGAATCCACCGTAATGATTTAAGTGGGGCCCCGGAGAATGAGCTCCGGGAAGGTAGAGTAGAAATTAATATAAATAAGAGAAATATAGTAAAAATGAATCAACACATTAAAAAAAGAAGCCATTTTTTCTTATGATGTGACAATCCAATCGGGGTTCTCCAATTTTTCGAACAAAATATAAATCTGAGTTGGGGTTCATATTGAAATTTTGATTCAATTGCAATTGAGGAATAGCCTATCTATTTATTTCTAATTCGAGGACCCGTGGTTCTAGGAGTCGATTCAGTTCTCTCAAATTGTTTCTCGTTATTAAGAAAGGGTAACAAAGATAAAATACGAGCTTGCTTTATAGCAATAGTAATTAATCGTTGTTGTTTCAAAGTCAATCTATTCACTCGTCTAGATAATATTTTTCCTTGTTCACTAATAAATCGACTAATTAAACTCATGTTTCTATAATCAATTCGATCCCCCGATCCAATTGGGGGCAAACGCCTACGAAAAGATCGCTTGGATTTAAGAAAAAGTCGCTTGGATTTATCCATGGTTTATTCCTTATCTTTTAAATCGTATTTCTTAATTCGAATTTCATTTGCGATCCTACCAAAATAGGATGAAATAGGATTGGGTTGTTTTATTTTTATAATTTATTATTCAATTTTTATATTAATATTTTATTATTATGTAATTTATTGCTGTTCCTTGGAGGGGTTACAAACGCGTTACATTTTCTCTATTTCTTTATCTCCCCATGAATCGTATGCTTGTAACAATAGGGACAAAATTTTCTCAATTCCAATCGACTAGGCGTATTGTGTCGATTCTTTTGAGTAATATATCTGGAAATGCCCCGCGATTCCTTATTAATATCGTTTCGGACACAACTGTTACATTCCAAAATAACCTTTACTCTGACATTTTTACCCTTGGCCATAAACCCCCCTTTTTTTTTATTCACCCAACTCTTCTATTTTTGAAACGAAGAAGAAAAAAAGAAGTTGCTGACTCGAAACCCAATTATTAAATATTTCATTGCAATCAAATCAATAGAGAATATAAGTAATACGATGATTTCTAACTATCCATTAGTTATAGTATTTCATTTAAGTATCCTGTATGCGTTTGTTGTCCGCGACTTTTATTATTTACTTTACATTTTTGTTCTCCCTCTATTAATTCAGCGTGAACCTGAGTTTCGTTGCGGATGAATCTTTTTTGATTCTTTCTCTTTCCTTCTTTTTTATCCTAAAAAACTGAAAGAAAGAACAAAACAAAAAGGGTTAGTCACAGATAATTTATTCTATCTATAATCTTCTTCATCCCCAACTAGAATGAAAAAAAGGGGAATGTTAACGCATCTGGGAATAAACGATTAATCTCTATCAATAGGCCTGCTAAAGACCCGAACCATAGAGTGCTTAACACAGGTGCCACGGAGAGATATGTTTTAAAATCTCGCATTGAAAATCCTCCTTTTTTATTGTAATACATATATGATCAGATACACATGTCGTTGTTGATGATATTTTACTTTCTTTACAACAGAAAAAAGTGTCCACTCACTTTATTTTCTGAACATTACCGATTTTTATATTTATATTTTTTATTATATTGTTAATTATATTATATCTATTTGATCGATTTGATTCTTTTTTCTTTTATTATATGTTATATTGTTATATAAGACGAAAAAGAAATGACAAGAGCAATTGTATATCAATGGGAGAAATCACGATGTGGAAAACAAGATGGGGATTCTCTACAATGACACTATAGGCCAATTGAAAGGGATGTAGCGCAGCTTGGTAGCGCGTTTGTTTTGGGTACAAAATGTCACGGGTTCAAATCCTGTCATCCCTATCTATTACTTCTCCCATGTGCAGTAATGAAGGATCCATTGAGATCAATAAAAATTAGACATACATAACATAATGCTTTATGATACTATATGTATCCAAAGTGGGGGTTACAAATAAAATTCTTTTATTTACATACAGCCCTTTATATTGGGATAAGAAAGAAAGCGCTCTTAGTTCAGTTCGGTAGAACGCGGGTCTCCAAAACCCGATGTCGTAGGTTCAAATCCTACAGAGCGTGCTTCTGTTCTTCTTGGGTCGAATTACAAGTAAATAACTTTACTAACTAGAGCAGCAACCCTAATTTGACCTCCTCCTTTCTTTAATCCGCAGGAGGTCAATAAAAAAAAGAGATGTTATTTAAAAAGAGATGAGCTCTTACTTAATCAAAGGTCTAACTGATCGCCGCGTCTGTATTGCAAATACGCAGTTACGAATAATCCAGCCAAAGTAATAGGAATTAGGCCTAACACGATTCCAAATAGTAAAACTTCAATCATTTTTTTATTTTTTTTGAAAAGGTAGGTAAAAAAAAAGGGGGGGGTAATATCTATCTCTAAATAGTAATCCAAATCGCCCACGAATCTCAATAATCAAGAATTACAATTCACATGGGAAGGAACTATGGACTACCTGGATATCTCACAAAAAGATTTTTATGAATTGAATTGTTCATTAAATCAATTTCAAATAAGACGTATCTTGCTCAGACCAATAAATAGAGCTGAGGTTATAGTTAAAGCCGCCAGTAGAAAACCGAAATAACTAGTTATAGTAGGCATGAAGGAACTAAATGGGATACGTTCTATTTATACATATGTTTATTTATGAAACACTTACCTAAGTTTCTTATCTTGAAAAATATAAGATAATAAAAAGACCAATTGACAAAATGAGTCCCAATTGAATTGAAAGCTTTTGATTTAATTTATCATTCATTATTCATTTCATTATAGACAGCACAAACAATAGTGACAGAAATCAAAAAAAATTGATCCTCTTTGACATCTATTCATCCTACGATTCTGACTCAACCGATTTCTCGAGCAACTCTTGAATAAAGTATCTTGAATAAAGGAATGTCAAAATAACCTGGAACTTCATTTCTAAATTAAAAATGAAACTCTCTTTAAATTAAAAATTTAATGAAATCCTATTTTCAATCATTTATATTTTCAATAAAAATATTATAATATAATATAAATAGGGTCATTACTAAAATTACTAATATATATTAGTAATATATATTAGTAATTTGGATCTTTTCTTTTTCAATTGTATTTATTCCATTTTTTTGATATTTTGTTTGGAACAAGAGCCTTATAACATAACACCCTTTTTTTTTTACTTTTATTTTAACTCGTTATTAGTTATTATTTATTTAGTATTATTATTTATTTAGTATTAATTAGTATGCTCATCAATTGACATAATATAT